GAACCCATCATTGGTTTGATCATTGATAAGGTGAATACCCAGTCCCTTCAATGCTAGGCATAATGAGGATAAGGACCTCAAAATAACCTCTTTTCGTCCTATGAACTTTAAGGTGTATGAAGTATCATATTTGACTCTTGGGGCGGATTGATAGAGACTCCATTTAACTTAGGTTGATCTAGGCCGGAGGCAGACCTACGTCAGGGTAACCCTTCTTTGAAACACTTTGGTATTGCTCCCGGATCAGAATTCAAATAATGAATCCGAGCGCATGGAGCCATCTCGTTATCTTCCTGTCAAGAAAAAATATGGTGGACTAGCCGATCTTTTTATCAGTTAATGAAAGAGCCCAATGCAAAAAAAAACGCATGTTGGGTCTTTGAAACAGTTCGAATCATTTCGATAATAATAAGTTTGATCTGTTTTACCGAGAAAGTCTACGGTTCGAGTCCGTATAGCCCTATACATTTTTGTATTCATTTCCTAATTAGTGCGTGTGACCGGCCGGTTGATTGTTCCATAGAAATGGAATCATTCCCACAGGATCACGGAGATCCCTCGGGGCTTGAAAACAATAATTTATTCCAATGGATCCAATCGGATCGGTATTTTCAAATCTCGGATAAACAAACCCATTCTTCTTCATTAATCTTCGTCTGTGAATGACATACGGCCTTTTTCCTCTTTTATTTGTCCATGATCCAAGATTTAGTGATACACCTTTGCTTTGGTATACCCAAGTCAATTTAATTTATGAAGTCAAAATCATAACATGAGCCTGGCTCAAGAAAAACTCCAACCTGACCCAACCAAATCAAATCCAAATTCAATCTAATAATAAGTCACATTATCTAGAACCTATTCTTGTTCTTGTATTTGTAGAAAAGCCAGAGTTTCAAAAACGAAGCTCTTTGGTAAGTTTCATTGTACAATAGGCTTTTCTTCGTATAACCGGCTTAGCAAAGCAAGTAGTCATTTTTCTGTACAATACTTAAACTTATAACTTATTTTTTTTTATTCCAATCTACCCAATCCAATTTGTTCATCATTCCAATTCTACCAATGCAGACTTTATCTAAAAAGATTAGGGCCCATTTGAACTTGGATGAGTTAGGAATCCCCCGACGTATCGCCTTTTGGCAGAACAACAATCCCAATTCATTGTTTTAGAGACAATGAATTGGTCCTAAATGGATCAACGCACCCTCTTCTATTTCTATGTTCTATGAGTTGGTTTTGGGATGGGGAGATTTTGTCTATCGAATCGTTCGACAACGCATGATTCCATTCGAAGTATCTTCTGTAAATCATTTACGATTCAGCCGACTCTACCATTAAGCTATGCCCCATTTTGTAGGTTTGCTTCAAAAGAAACGTTTTTTGTTGTCACGAAACCTAACTCGTTGGTTGGTCCTGCTAGGTGTTATTATTACATTAAATAAATAAGTATTTCGAGTCGTTCCAAATCACGATCTTTAGTCCTAGAAATGGGTCTGAAATGATTCTTTCAAGACTTCTAACTCGGGGGCCGGGGCCGGGGTAGTACAGGTCCAAAGTTTCCTAATTTGGGTATAGGAACCCATGAGTTTTTATATGTAAGGGTTCCTCACAATTCAATGGATTGAATCAAATCAATTAAGTATAAATCTGGGACAGGGAGAGAGAATCGAATCGGTCGATGCATTCCGTTTTCGTATCCGTATCAAATCAATAGAAACAATAATCCTCTATCCGGATCTTAATGAAAAGAATACACCAACACAGCCACGTAGAATATACCATAAATCCCGAGATGGAAATTCCTAGAAATTCTATTCCATCTGACTACTGACTAGATTCTAAATCACTAAGAAAAAAAAAAAAGAGAGAGAGAGAAAAAATGGGCCAGACCTCCTCTTTGGCTCTATTATATTAATAGAATATTGAAATTATTTATGTTTAATATTTCATTTAATCTTATTTGAATAATATTGTTTGAATATTATTTCAATTTCAATTCATATTATTTAAAATATTCTTTAAAAAAAATTCCTTAATTCCTTTTTTTGTTTGATAGAAAACCCGAGGCAAGGTAGGAGAGAGTTTGATTTGTATAATAGCATTATATGTCTACACCATATCGAAATAGAATCGAAGTAAGTGTAAGTGGGATTCCGTTGGATGAATCTTGGGACGATACATGACCCACAACAAGTAAACAAACGAAACTATGTGGTTTGATCAAAATTGTTGTTTCGACTAATGCAGTTATGGATGAATTGAGAATTCCAATTTGAATCAACTAATTCGGTATATTCCACATTAATAGGAGTGCTTCTATGTTTCTGCTTCACGAATATGATATTTTCTGGGCATTTCTAATAATATCAAGTGTTATTCCTATTTTGGCATTTCTAATTTCCGGAGTTTTGGCCCCGATTAGTGAAGGACCAGAGAAGCTCTCTAGTTATGAATCGGGCATAGAACCGATGGGGGATGCTTGGTTACAATTCCGAATCCG